ATTTATATAATATTGATATATTTATATAATATTGATATATTTATATAATATTGATATATTTATATAATATTGATATATTTATATAATATTGATATATTTATATAATATTGATATATTTATATAATTGATTGTGAATGATTGTGTCTTAATATTATTAAATATATAAGAAAAAAATTATAATAAAAAAGTTAAATTTAAGAATTTTTTTAAAATTTAAATTAAATTTTTGTTTAGATATTTTTTGTAAAATTTTATTTTAAATAAAATTTATTTTAAAAAATATTTAAATTTTTGAATAAAATATTAATTTCATAAGAAATTATAAATTAAAAATTTTTTTATAAAATTAATAAAATTTGTGCCAGCAATTGCGGTTATACAAAAAATTAAAAAAAATATTATTTATAAAATTAATATAAAAATTATTTATTTAAATAAAAAAAAATTTTTTTTTTTTAGTAAAATATATAAAATTTTAGATTATTTTATTTTTATTTAAATTGAATTGTTTAAAATTTTAAAAATAAATTAAGATTAGATACCTTATTATTTTAAAAGTAAAGAAGAAATTTTTAAAAAGTAAAATTTTATTTATTGAAACTTAAAAAATATGGCAGTTTATTAATAATTTAGAGGAACTTATTTAATAAATTGATAAAACACGATAAAAATTTATTTAAATTTATTTAATTTGTATATCGCCATAGGGCTAAGTTTTTAAAGAAAATTAAATTTTAAATTTTTTTTAAAAAAAAAAATAGGTCAAGATACAGTGTATATTTAAAATAAAATGAGTTACAATTATTTATTATATATATATATATATATATATATATATAATTGAAAAAAAAATTAAAATTATTTTAATAAAGAGGATTTAAAAGTAATATAATTAAAATTAAATTATATGATTAAAAATTAATATGTGTACAAATTGCCCGTCACTAGCATTTAAATATGAAAGAAGTCGTAACATAGTAAAAGTACTGGAAGGTATTTTTAGAATTAAAAAGCTTTTAAATAAATATAATTAATTATTAAAGAATAAATTAAAATAAAGTTATTTATTTATATATTTATATAAAAAAAAATTTTTTTTTAGTTTAGTAACTTGTAAAAGATAAAATTAAATAAATTTTAGTGAGGTACTGTAAAGGATTATGTTTAAAATTTGTAAAAGTAGAATTTTTTTTTTACCTTTTGTATCAGGGTTAATTAAATAGAAAATATTAATAAAAATTTATGTAATAAGTAGTATTAATGTATTATATATATATATATATATTTTTCTCGAAATAAGATGAGTTATAAGTTTATAAATTAATATTTATATTATATAAAATAGTTAGTATATAATATGATATATTTAAATATTTTAATGTAAAATAATTATATAAAATAAATTTATAGGAATGAAATGTTATTCAAATCTTATATATCTAGTTTTTTAAGAAACAAATTTAATTTGAAATATTTTAAATTTATAAATATAATTAAAGATTTTTATAAGTGGATTGAAATATTTAAGATTTTAGGGGATAAGCTCTAAAATATAATTAAAAATAATAAATGGAAAGAGATAAATTAATTATTTTAAAATAATTATTTTATAAAAAGTATATTATAATTTATTTATTTAGAACAATAGGATTTTGAGTTTATTTATAATAATATAAGAAAAAATTTAATTTTAGATATTAAAATATAATTTAAAATAATATAAATTTAGGAATAATGATTAAATTAGTAAAAAAAAATTATTTAATTAAATAAAATAATTAATAAAAAAAAATAAAAGTAAGGAATTAGGCAAATAATATTATATAAAAATAAAAATTTATTCGAATGTTTATCAAAAACATTTTATTTAGATTTTAATTATATATATAACCTGTCCACTGAATTTTGAAGGACTGCAGTATTTTGACTGTGCTAAGGTAGCATAATCAATTGTTTTTTAAATAAAAACTTGAATGAATGGTTTTACGAAATAAATACTGTCTCACTTTTAAAGATTTTTGAATTTAAAATTTTTGTAAAAATACAAAAATTTAAATTATAGACGAGAAGACCCTAAGAATTTAATTTATATTTATTTAAAATTTATATAAAGTATTTTAAATATTTAAGTAAATATAAATTTTATTGGGGAAATATTTAAAAATAAAAAATTTTTAATATAATGAAACAATAATATTTGATTAAATGAAAATTTAATATAAATTAGAGTTAAAATTACCTTAGGGATAACAGCATAATTTTTTTTGAAAGTTCTTATTAATAAAAAAGATTGTGACCTCGATGTTGAATTAAAATTAAAAATAAGTGAAAATATTTATTTTTTAGGTCTGTTCGACCTTTAAAATTTTACATGATTTGAGTTCAAACCGGTGAAAGCCAGGTTGGTTTCTATCTTAATTAAATTATTTAAAATTTGTACGAAAGGAATATTTTAGATAAAAATTTTAATATTTTTGAATATAAGTTAAAAGTGAAATAAATTATTTTGGCAGAATAGTGCAATAAAGTTAGATTTTATTAAAATAATTTAATTTATAAATAATAATAATTTATATAGATTTTAGTTGAGAATATTTTTATATATTATTTTTTTTTATTTCTTTTTTTTTTTTATTTTTAACAGTAGGAGTTGGATTTTTTACAGTTTTTGAACGAAAGATAATAGGAAGATATATAAGACGAATAGCTCCAAATAAGATTGGAATTTTAGGGCTTCTTCAACCTTTTTCTGATGCATTAAAATTAATAAGAAAGGAGTTTCTTTATCCTTTATTAAGGAATTTATATTTATATTTAACTGCGCCAATTTTCATATTTTGAGGGGCTTTAATAATTTGATTAAGAATAGTAGAAGTTTTTAATGAATGAATAAGAATATCTTATTGTTATTTATATTTATTTTGTATTATAAGATTAAATGTGTATATTATTTTAATTAGGGGTTGAATATCAAAATCAATGTATTCAATAGAGAGGAGAGTTCGAAGAGTGGCCCAATCAGTTTCATATGAAGTAAATTTAATTTTTATTATATTAATTTTTTTTTTAATAATTGAAGGAATATCTTTTTTTAAAATTTATGAAATACAAGGAGGAGTTTATTATATTTTTGATTTTTTTATCATTTTTTTTTTTACTTTATTAGTATTTTTAGCAGAATTAAATCGATCACCTTTTGATCTTTTGGAGAGAGAATCTGAATTAATTTCTGGATATAATTTAGAATATGGAGGAATAATATTTGGAATATATTTTATATCAGAAAATTTAATAATTATTTTTTGATCTATAATTTTAGTTTTTTTTTTTTTTGGTGGAGGAATAATAAGATATATATTTTTTTTTAAAGTATTATTAATATTAGTAATTTTTATTTGATATCGGATAATTTATCCACGATATCGATATGATAAGTTAATAGAAATAATGTGAGTTGGATTTTTATTATTTTTTTTATTTTTATTTTTATATATTTATGGAATTAAATTTTTATATTTTAGGGTAATAATATAAAAATATAAAGTTAATAGAAATAAATTTTTCTTAAAAAAGTTTTCAAAACAATTGCTTTTAAGCTAATTAACTTTTAGTAAAGAAATTTTAAATATATTATTTATTATTAATATATTATTTTATCTCAGATAAAATTTGATAAAAATAAGATAATATAAAATATAAAATATGTAAGAGAAAATATTTGTCTTAAGGAGATATAAAGATTTGTAATTTGTTGCCTTCCTAATCATGATAAATATGTTAAAGAAAAAAAAAATATTCAAAATAAATATTGTGAAATTGGATAAAAATGGAGAGAGTTAAATATTTGTTTAAATAATGGAAGGATTAAAATTGAGCTAATAGATAAAAATATTAAGATTACCCCACCAATTTTATTGGGGATTGATCGAAGGATTGCATATGAGAATAAAAAATATCATTCTGGTTGGATATGAATAGGTGTTTTTATAGGATCTGCTGGAATAAAATTTTCAGGGTCACCTAATTTATAAGGAGAAATTAATATAAATACAAAAAAAAATCTTAAAATTAATGTATATCCAAAAATATCTTTGAAAGAGAAGAAGGGATGAAAAGGAATCTTTCATATATTTCTATTAATTCCTAATGGATTATTGGAACCTGAAGAATGAAGAAAAATTAAGTGAAGACTAATATAAATAAGTATAATTAAAGGGAAAATGAAGTGGAAAGAAAAAAATCGGTTTAAGGTAGAGTTATTAATAGAAAATCCTCCTCAGATTCATTCAACCATTATTTTTCCAATAAAAGGAATAGTAGATAATAGATTTGTAATTACAGTGGCTCCTCAATAAGATATTTGTCCTCATGGAAGAATATACCCTAAAAAAGCAGAAAGTATTAAAAAAAGGAGAAGAATTCATCCAATTAATCAAGTTCCTTTTTTTTTAAAAGAAGAATAATAAATTCCTCGAAAAATATGGGGGATAATAGATAAGAATAAAAATGAGGCTCCATTTATATGAATAAAATGTAGGAGTCATCCATTTTTAATATTTTGATTAATATAAATAACTCTAGTAAATGCAAATGAAATATTTGGACAATAATGAATAGATAAAATAAATCCCGATAAAATCTGAATAATTATTAAAAGTCCTAAAATTGATCCAAAATTCCATCAATAAGAAATATTTAGGGGGGTGGGTAAAGAAATAAATGAAGAATTTAAAGAGGCAAAAATTTGGTTATATTTAAGAATTGATTTATTCATTAGAAAATATAAATAAGCATAATATCAAAAATATAAAATATTAAATTAATTTTTTTAAAATATTTAATTTATTTATTGTATAATCGAGATCTTTTTTTTAATATTAAAGATAATTTTGTAGAAATAAGGATATTAAAAATTAAATAAGATACTATAAGTAGTGAGAATTTAAATGTTTTAATTCTATATAGAGGGGTTGAGGTATGGAATTTAAAAGAAAATATAAATAGATTAGATAAAATTGAAAAAATTTCAGGAAACTTAAGACTAAACAAAAAAATTAAAGGATCAAATAATATATAAAATATTAAAATAAAAATAAATAGAGCTGATCCTTTAATTATAAATATAGAGATAAATTTTGATGAGAGAGTAAAATTATTAGGGAACTTTAAAGAAATTAAATATATAAATAAAATTATTATTCCTCTAATTATAGTTATAAATAAAATAAAAGAATATCAAGGAGTAGGGAAAAGATAATTTAATAAAAAAGTTAATAAAGTTGTAAAAAGAATAATATTTAAAATAATTAGGAAAGGATGCATATGATTAAAATAAGGATTTTTTGGGAATAAAATAATAAAAATAAGAAAAATAGAAAAAGTAAAGAAAATTAGATTTATTAATTTTATCATTAAAATTAAATAGTTTAAATAAAACAATAATTTTGTAAATTATAGATTACTAAAGATATAGAGTTATTTAATTTATATATATATATATATATATAAATGAAACAGGCATTTATATATATAATACTATTATATATTATATAAATAGTTTTCAAAATTATTGTTTATTTAATTTATTTAAATGATAGTATAACATTAAGATTAAATAATTTATAAAGAATAAAATTTACAATATATTTTTAAGAATATATATATATTATTAAAAATAATTAAAGTTATTATATTAATAATCTCCAAAATTATTGTTTTATTTAAACTATTTTAATGATAATAATCTTAAGATTAAATAATTTATTAAAAGTAAGATTAATAATGTTATTTTTAAGGATATTATTGTTTATATATATATATATATATTAAAATTTTTACTAGTAATTGAAATTATTATTCTCTAATTATAGTTATAAATAAAATAAAAGAATACTAAGGAGTAGGAAAAAGATAATTTAATAAAAAAGTTAATAAAGTTGTAAAAAAAAATAATATTTAAAATAATTAGGTAAGAATGAATATGATTAAGGACCTTTTGAAAATAAAAGAATAAAAATAAGAAAAATAGAAAAAGCAAGGATAATTAGATCTATTAATTTTTTCATTAAAATTAAATAGTTTAAATAAAACAATAATTTTGTAAATTATAGATTACTAAAGATATAGAGTTATTTAATTTATATATATATATATATAAATGAAACAGGTATTTATATATATATATATAATACTATTATATATTATATAAATAGTTTTCAAAATTATTGTTTATTTAATTTATTTAAATGATAGTATAACATTAAGATTAAATAATTTATTAAGAATAAAATTTACAATATTATTTAAGAGAATTTATATATATATATATATATATATATTATTAAAAATAATTAAAGGTATATTTAATAATCTTTAAAATTATTGTTTTATTTAAATTATTTTAATGATAATAATATTAAGATTAAATAATTTATTAAGAGTAAGATTTATAATATTATTTTTAAGGATGTTATTGTTTATAAATATATATATATTAAAATTTTTATTAGTAATTGAAATTATTATAATGATTTTATTTACAATTATAAGAAATTTAAGAGTTTCCATTGAAATTAGAGAATATATTTTGCTGTATTTTTTAATTGTAAGAGTTTGTAGGGGGGTTTATGGATTAGTATTAGTAATTAATATGATTCGTGAGAAAGGGAATGATATAGTATATTTAAGAAAATTATTAAAATTTTAGTTTAAATAGAATGATAAGAATTTTAGTATTTAAAATTTTTTTTTTTTTTTTTTTAAATAAAGAGAAAAATAATTTAAAATTATGTATTGAAAGAGGATTAATAATTTTTTTTTTTATTTGAATTATAAAAATTAATAAAAACGATTATTTTAGAAATTTAATAGGGGGTATAGGAATAGATAAAATTTCTTTTTATTTATTAATATTATTAATTTATGTAGTAATCAAAATAATTATAGTTAGAAAAGATGAGTTTAGTAAGAGGAGAAATAGGAGAAAATATGGTTTATTAATTATTTCTATATTTGTTATTTTATTTTTTTCTTTAAGGGTTTTAAGATATCTTTGATTTTATTTTTTATTTGAAAGGAGACTATTTTTATTAGTATATATAATTTATGGGTGAGGGAGGTATTATGAACGGAAGGAAGCAGGAGTTTATTTATTATTTTTTACTTTATTTTGTTCTTTACCTTTTTTATATATTATATCAAAATTTATAATTGAGGACAGAATTAGTTTAATAAGAGATTTAATTAAAAATAGGAGATATATTGATAAAATAACTTTTTTTTTAATAATAGTAATTTTTTTAATAAAATTACCAATAATTTTTTTTCATGTTTGATTACCCAAAGCTCATGTTGAGGCCCCTTTAAGGGGTTCTTTAATTTTAGCTGGAATTATATTGAAAATAGGGGGATATGGAATATATCGTATATTTATATTAATAAAATTGAGGTGCAGGGTAAATATAATGGATTATTTATATCTAAGATATATAGGAGGAATTTTTATAAGATTAGTTTCTTTAATTCAAATTGATCTAAAAGCAATGATTGCATATTCATCTGTAGTTCATATAGCAAGAATAATTGGAGGAGTTTCTACAATGTGTGTTGGTGGGGGGAAGGGAGGAATAATATTAATAATTGGTCATGGTATTTGTTCTTCTTTCTTATTTTTTATAGCAATAGTTATTTATTGACGAGTAAAAAGACGTAATTTATATATAAATAAAGGAATGATACAGATATTATTAGGTATAGGAAGAATATGATTTATGATAAATTATAGGAATATAAGAGGTCCTTTTAATTTAAATTTTTTGGGAGAAATTTTTTTATTAGTAGGAATATATTGATATGATGCAAAAATAATTTATTTAATTATCTTGTTTATATTTGTTAGAGTTTTATTTACTTTATATATATATAGAATAGTTCAGGGAGGAAAAATTAATCATATTTTTGGTGGAGGAAGAGTTAAAGTAAATGAGGTATTATTAAGATATATATTTTGTTTATTCATATATTTATTTGTTGTTGAAATAGCAAGAATTATATTTTTCTTAAATAGTTTATAAAAAATAATGGAATGTGATTCTATAGAAATAAATTTTATTTTAAGTATTATAAGAAAATTTGTTTATAGGAAATATATTATTTTTAGGATTAGGAATATTAAGAATAAGTTTTATATTTTTTATACATTATTTATATTTAAAGAAAAATATTTTTATTATAGAATATAGATTAAGTAATTTTTGATCAATTGAGTTAAGAATAATTTATTATTTTGATTGAATATCCATATTTTTTTTAAGAGTAGTTTTATTTATTTCAAGAATAGTAATAATATATATTAAAGGATATATGAGTGAAGATAAAAATTTAAAAAAATTTTATTGATTAGTAGTTTTTTTTATTTTATCTATATTGATATTAATTTTAAGAATAAATTTATTTTGATTAATTGTGGGATGAGATACTTTAGGCGTTTTTTCTTATTTATTAATTATCTATTATCAGAGAATAGCTTCAATGAATTCAGGATTAGTGACAATTTTAATTAATCGTTTAGGAGATGTAAGATTGATTCTTGCTATAGTAATAATGATGAAAGAAGGAATTTTAGATTTTATAAGAAAAACATTATCTTTTAATATATTAATTTTATTAATAATTTCAAGAGTAACAAAAAGGTCACAATATCCGTTTTCAGTTTGATTGCCTAAAGCAATAGCTGCCCCTACACCAGTATCAGCATTAGTTCATTCATCTACATTAGTAGCTGCTGGAGTTTATTTAGTTATTCGAATAGATGGTGTTGGTGGCAATAGGGGTATATTAATAATTGTAATAATAACAATATTGATTTCAAGAATAATAGCAAATGTAGAAAGAGATCTAAAAAAAATTATTGCAATATCTACTATAAGGCAATTGAGATTTATATTTTTTGTAATTTATTTAAATAAAATTAGATTAGCTTATTTTCATATGTTGATTCATGCTCTTTTTAAGTCTTTAATATTTTTATGTGCTGGGGTAATTATTCATTATAAAAGGGGAGATCAAGATATTCGGAATATAGGAATTTTAAGGAAAATTTTACCAAATATTTTTTTAAGATTAAATTTATCTGTTATATGTTTATGTGGGATATTATTTTTTTCTGGATATTTTTCAAAAGATAAAATTATTGAATGTATGGTTTATAGAGGGGGAGGAATTTTTATTTATTTATTTGTATATTTTTCTGTAGGGATAACAGTAATATATTCAATACGAGTAATATATTATAGAAATTATTTAATAATTTTAAGGAGGAGAGGGATAGTTTATAAAGAAAGAGTAAGGAATAGAATAGAAATAAGAATTTTAAGATTATTTTTTTTTTCAATTTGAAGAGGATATTTATATATAAATATATATATAGAATTAGCATATATTTTAGTAAAAAGAGTAAAAATTTTTTTATTAATAAATTTATTTTTATTTTTTTTATTATATATAATTAGAAATATTAAATGAATAAAAATTACAATTTTTTTAAAATTTTTTGGAAATATATTTTTTTTAAAATTTCTATATAGAAATTTTATTTATTTATATTTAAAATTTGGAGAATGGATGTGATTTAATATTGATAAAGGATTGATAATAAAACTTATTGTACTAGATTTAATTTTAATAATTAAAAGGAGATTAAAAAATTTTGAAATAGTGTATAAAAGGTCAGGATTAATATATTTATATTATTCTTTATTTTTATATTTTTTCATTATTTAAAGGAAGATGATTTAGATAGCTTAAAATAAAAGTTTAATATTGAAAATATTAAGATAATTTAAATTTATAGAATTTTTAAATGATTACAGAATGAATTTATTAGAAAATTCTTTTTTTATATTGAAAATATAATATTTTTGTATAAATTAAATAAATAGAGATAAATATGAATTTCATATAAATTAAAGTTAGAAGCTTAAAAATTTTATCTCTGAATTTAATTGAAATATATTTTAATTTTATTATTAACAATAATATACCTCTACTTTGGTTTCAATTAAAGAGTACATATATATATTTAAATACTTAATTTCAGGTCGAAACTGAATATAATAATTATTTCATAAAAATAAGATAAATTAAAATTATAATAAATTTTTATTGCAAATAAAATATTTTTATTAAATTATTATCTAAAATTTTTCATTTTAATGCATTATTGTAAAATTCAAAAATTAATCCAATGGTTAATAAAAAGAATAAAAAAAAAATTGAAAATTTTCATCATTTAAATTTTATTAAAAATATACTATAAATGGAAGGTAGAATTAAAATAATTTCTAAGTCAAATAATAAAAATAAAAGACAAATTAAAAAAAATCTTAGAGAAAATGAATTATATGATAAAGTTGAAGGGTTAAAACCACATTCAAAAGGAGATCTTTTTTCAAGTTTTTGTATATGTTTAGGACTTAAGTAAAAATTAATTAAAAAAAATATTAAAGATAAAAATATAGGAAAAGAGGATAAAATAATAAAAAAGTAAATTATTTATACTCAAAGAGATTTTTTAATTGGAAATTAAATATAATGGAAAATATATTATATAAATTATTTATAAATTAATAAATAATTATAAATAAAAATAGTCAGATTGTATCAACAAAATGTCAATATCAAATAGCAAGTTCAAAGCAAATAAAAGTTTTATAATTAAAATGAAAATAAAATATTCGGATTAAACAGGAAAGTAAGAATAAACTTCCAATTAAAACATGAATACCATGGAATCCTGTAGCTAAAAAGAAGATAGAACCATAAATGGAGTCTGAAATAGAAAAGTTAGAATTTATATATTCAAATAATTGAAAATAAGTGAAAATAAATCCTAAAATGATGGTGTTTAATAAAAATATTATTCTTTTTTTATTATTATTATTTAATAGAAAATGATGAGAAATTGTTACGGAAATTCTTGATGATAGAAGAATTATTGTGTTTAAGAGAGGAATATTTAATGAAGAGATGATTTTAATATTTTTAGGGGGTCAAATAGTTCCAATTTCTAATAATGGATTAATTGAAGAATGGAAAAATGTTCAAAAAAGAGAAATAAATAAGAATAATTCAGATAGAATAAATAAAATAAATCCATATTTAAGATTTTTTGATCTAGTTATTCTATGTTCCCCTAAAGTATGTTCACGTATAGTGTCTCGTCATCATAAAAGGGAAATAAATATTATTAATAAAATGGATAAAATAAGATTAATTATATTTTTTTTAAAAGAATAGAAAATATTTAATAGATTTATTATAAATAAGAATCTTCTAAAACTTAGGATGATTGGTCATGGTCTAATTGAAAGGAGATGAAATTTATGAGTAAAAGATATTTTAATCATTATAAAGTAAAAAAAAAATATAGATTAGTTTATTAGAGTTTCTTTATAATATAGAGAAATAAGTATAGAAAATACATAAGCTTGAATTAATGAGACAGAAATTTCAAGAAGTAATAAAATTATTTGAGTAAAAGTTATGAATGGGGAAGATAAAATATTAATTGAAGAAGCTATTCCTAATAAGGTTAATAGGAGATGACCAGAAATTAAATTTGCTGATAATCGAATAGATAGGGTAATAGGACGAATTAATAATCTGATGGATTCAATAATAATTATAAAAGGTATAAGAATTGATGGAGTATTTAAAGGGAGTAGATGAGCGCATATTCTTTTAAAAAGATTAATTAAAGAGAATAAAATAAAGCATAATCAAATAGGAAGAGCAAAGGATATTGTTAAAGAAAGATGTCTTGTTGGAGTAAAGATAAATGGATAAAGACTTATGAAATTATTAATAAAAATTAATATAAAAATAGAGGTTAAAAGTAAAGGAATATAAGAATTTTTTTTTTCATTAATAAGATTTTTAAATTCATTAAAAATATAAAAATAAAAAAAAAATTTTGAAAAAATATATCGAGAAGATGAATTTCATAAAATTAGGGGTAAAAAAAAAAATCTTAAGTTTATACTTAATCAATTTAAAGGAAAAAGAATGATTGAAGAAATGGGGTCAAAATTAGAAAATAAATTTATTATTATCATTTTCAAAAAGAAATTTTTGTTTTATATTGAAATGACCTATTAATAGAGGGAAAATTTAATGAAAAAATTATGGTTAAAAAAAAAGTTTGTGTAATTAAAAGAATAAAGATTAAATTGAAGAAAATTAAATTTATTGACCAAGATATAGGAGATATTTGTGGGATAAATAAATATATATATATCAAAAATATAATTTTATATTGACATTATAATGTTATAAAATTTAACTAATTTATAATTCATTAGAAGATTAATCTATTTTTAACTTAAAAGGTTAATACTTTAATTTAAGTTATCTAATGAATTAAATGATTTACATCAAGAAAAGAAATTTTTTAAACTAGTAATTTCTAAAGAAATAGGTATTATTCTATGATTTTCCCCACAAATTTCTATACAATTCCCAAAATAAATTCCTGGACGATTTGAAATTAAATTTATTTGATTGATTCGTCCAGGAATTGAATCTATTTTAATTCCTAAATTAGGAATCGATCATGAATGAATAACATCTTTAGAAAGAGTTAATAGACGAATATTAGCTTCAAATGGAAGAATTAAATGAGTGTCTGTATCTAGAAAATTTAAATTAAATTTATTATTTAATAAAGAAAATATAATAGGATATGAATCAAAGGAAACATTTAAAAATTCAGGGTATTCATAGGATCAAAATCATTGATTACCTAAAATTTTAATAGTTAAAAGAGGAAGAGAAATTTCTTCTTCAAAAAAATAGAGGAGTTTTATTGATGGTAGAGCAATAAGGATAAGAATAAGGATGGGGATGATAGTTCAAATGAATTCCATAAATTCATTTTTAATAGAAGTTGAGAAGGAAAATGAATTTAATAATATTTTATATAAAATATATAAAATTGATGAGATAATGAGAATTATAAGAATTATACTGTGATCATGAAAGAAAATTATATGTTCCATAGTTGGTGAATTAGCATCTTGGAGGGATAAATTTATTCAAATTTCTAATAAGATAAATTAAATTATAAATATTTAGAGTTTAAATCTAATGCATTATTTCTGCCATATTAGAAAAAAATTTTTGGGGTTTGGAGGTAAGAATGTTCAGTAGGTGATAGATAATGTAATCATTCATTTATTGAATTAGGGGAATTTAAGTAGATATTATTTTTAGGGAAAGTTAAAGATTCCCAGATAATAAAAATAAAAAAGAAAATTCTTAAAAGAGATAAGACTGATCCAATAGATGAAAAAAAATTTCAGAAAATGAAAATGTCAGGATAATTTCTATATCGTCGAGGTATGTTATTTAATCCTAAAAAATGTTGAGGGAAAAATGTTAAATTTACTCCAAAAAATATAAGAAAAAATTGAATTTTTAATCATTTTTGATTTATATTAAGATTAAAAAATAAAGGAGTTCAATAAATGAATCCACCTATAATTCTAAATAATGCTCCTATTGATAAGACATAATGAAAATGAGCAACAACATAATAGGAATCATGAAGTATTGTATCAAGAGCAGAATTTGAAAGTATAATTCCAGAAAGTCCTCCGATAGTAAACAAGAAAATAAAACCAATAATTCATAAGGAAATTGGAGTAATTTTTAAAGGGACCCTATATAATGTAGCAAGTCATCTAAAAATTTTAATTCCAGTAGGAATGGCAATAATTATTGTTGCTGAAGTAAAATAAGCTCGAGTATCAATATCTAATCCTACTGTAAATATATGATGAGCTCATACAATAAAACCAAGTAAACCAATTGTGGTAATAGCATAAATTATTCTTAAAGTGCCAAAAGTTTCTTTTTTTCCTCTTTCTTGAATAATTAAATGAGAAATTATTCCAAATCCTGGGAGAATTAAAATATATACTTCAGGATGACCGAAAAATCAAAATAAATGTTGAAAGAGGATTGGATCTCCTCCCCCAGCAGGGTCAAAAAATGAAGTATTAAAGTTTCGATCTGTTAAAAGTATTGTAATGGCTCCAGCAAGAACTGGTAAAGAGATAATTAGAAGGATTGCAGTAATTATTACCGATCAAGAAAACAAGGGAATATTTTCTATATTTAATGAGTAAATATATATATTTGTGAATGTTGTAATAAAATTAATTGATCTTAAAATAGAGGAAATTCCTGCTAAATGTATAGATAAAATTCTTAAATCTACACAAAAATTTCTATGTGCTGGAATTGAAGACAAAGGAGGGTAAAGAGTTCATCCAGTACCTGGACCTGACCTAGATAATATAGCTAAGAGTAAAAGAGAAATAGAAGGAGGGAGTAGTCAGAATCTAAAATTATTTATTCGAGGAAAAGCTATATCAGGACAATTTAAGAATATAGGTAAAAGTCAATTTCCAAATCCTCCTATTATTACGGGTATAATTATAAAAAAAATTATTAAAATCCCATGAGCAGTAATGATAGAGTTAAATAATTGTTCATTATAAAGAAAAGGTATAGAATTTATTAATTCTAATCGAATAATTATACTTAAGGAAGATCCAATAATTCCTGCTCAGATTCCAAAAATAAAGTAAAGTGATCCAATATATTTATGATTCGTTGAATAAAATCAGATTATTATTAAAACTTAAAATATTAAATAATATATTTTATATTAAATTTTGAAGATTTAGAGTTTAAATAACTTAAAGTTTTATATAAAAGAAAATGTTTGAAGAGGGAGGAGTAAGGAAAAAAAAATAATATAATTAAAATTTTTATCTAAAGGAAATATTATATTATTTACTTTTACTTCTTTTGATAATATAAAAAATGAAGGAGAAATTATTGATAAATAGAATAATATTGAAATAATTGAAGATATAATTATAAATAAAGTTATTCAATAAAATTTATAGAACAATATAAATTTAATTGTAAAAAATTTAATGTAAAATCCAATAAAAGGGGGTAATCCATTTAAAGATAAAAAATTAAGGTAAATTATAAATAAAGGGATTTTATGAGAAAGTATTAATGAAAAAAGGTTAAATAAAGTTAAAAGATTAAATAGATTAAAAATGTAAATAATTTGAATTATTATAGAAATATAAAGGATAAAATAGACAAGTAAAAAAATTTTTCTAAAATTTATGATTATAACAATTCATCTAAGTTGATTTATTGAAGAGAACCCAATAATTTTTTTTAAAGAAGAAGAGTTAATTCCTATAAGTCTAAAAATTACAGAAAAAAAAATAATTAAGAATCAAAATGAAATTTCAAATTTAAAATAAAATATTGTGAGGAGAGGAGGTAGTTTTATTAATGTAGATAAAAGAAGAATAGAAAATCAGGAGGCGGTTTCACATACAGAGATAAATCAAAAATGTATTGGGGCTATTCCTAATTTTAAAGCTATTGAAAGTGTAATAATAAAAGAGAAAAATTTTTTATTAATGAATATAAAAGGAATAGGAGAATATAATAATTGTGTACATCTAAAGAAGAATAAAATTGAGGCAAGAATTTGGGGAATAAAATAAATATATCTTGATTCATGGGATTTATTTGAATTATTTATAATTAATGAGGAAAAAAGAATTAAAGAAAATTCAAATAAAATTCAAAGGAAAATAAATGAGGTACATGAAGATATTAAAAGTAAATTTATAATAATTAAAGGGAAAATAATTATTTTAATAAAATTAGGTATTAATAGGATAAATGAAAGTAAAAAAGATTACAATAAATATTCTATCAAAATATTCCTAAATTAGGTTTTTCATATTATATGTAATTGAATAAATAGAATGAATTATTTATATTTTAATGTATGAAGCATAAAAATTTTTGAAGTTTTTTGGAATGGTTTAAATCCATTATATATAATAAATATTTTATAAATAAAGGTATAATAAAAAGAAGAATAATATTCTAATTTTAGAGTATGAATCTAATAGCTTAATTTAGCTTATCTTTTATATAAAATTTTCATAAGTAATGAATAAATTTATAGTAAATAAATTGTTTTAGAGATAAACTAAAATTTTAATATAGATATATATATATAAGAATAGAAATTAGTTATAATAAAGAAAATAGATAAAAAAAGAATTTTTTATTTTTAATAAAAAAATATTTTTTCTTCAAAATTTTTTCTTCAAAATTTTTTCTTCAAAATTTTTTCTTCAACTTAAATAGTAATATGTCTGATTTAAGTAATAAATTGTAAATTTATTTAAAAGATTAAATATCTTTATTACTATTATATTTAATTTTATAGTTAAGTTTATAATAGTAAATTGCAAATTTACAGTAATTTTTCATTTTTAAAATTT